TTTTGCTTATCCCTATCCCGATGAGCCGAAACCAAAGCTCTTATTTTCTGTTGAGTAATTGTTCGAGTAAGTCTTGAACGAGCCCCTCGAAAACTTGATGCAAATAAACGAATTTTTGTTCTACGTCTTCGAGCTATATATCCGCGTTTAATTCTGGTCATTGAATAAATAAAACTTTCACAAATAACTAATTGATTTCTTTTCTTTCAGTTATTCTTTTACCCGCCTTGGTCTATTAATAACCAAACGGATTTTTCCAATGTATAAAATAACAATTCCAATGGCTTTGGCTACTATAACCTTCCCGACCACAATTTTTTCTTTTGCTAGGTGTCAAAACAATAAAAAAAAAATATCTAAATTAAATGGATAAAGAAATAGTGGATTCCATCGTTTCTATGGTTACTTCTTAAACGGTGAGGTCTTCTCTATACACCGGAGCCTTTACTTCATTTAATCAATGTTATTGGTAACTTGTATAGTTCACACCACACTCTTTGGCTCTACCCATGAATTATCCAGTAACAGGTCTTTCACAATAAGAGCTACTTATATAGTAACGGTATTTAATTATGAAAGTTAGCTAGGGTAGCTGACCCTCGTAGTCCGTTCTTGACCGAGTGGGAACTTTCTTTTTATGTTTTTTTTTGAATTTCAATAAGATTTCCTCCGCTTAATGGATAACTATTTGCTACCAATGGAGAATTACTTCTCATCTTAAATTCAGGTGATTGGATTTGCACCAATCGAAACCATAAACTTTATACACAATAGAAGGATGGATTTTCTGATTTTTAGATAGTGAATGGAGTTCCTTCTTCCATTCTATCTTATTCACAGGTACTGATCATTCATACTGGAAAGCGGTTTTCTTGCTTTTTTTGTGCCAGCTCATGATCTAAACGAGTCGCACATACACCCTAGTACATGTTCCTCGACGCTGAGGACATCCCCGAAGAGCGGGGGATTTCGTGACATTTCGAATTGGCTGTCTTGTATTTCTAATAAGTTGTTTAATAGTTGGCATGTTGAAGCATATATATAATGGGCTGGTTTAGATTGATCCTAACCGGATAATTATGAATTTATTCTATTTAATAGATATAGTAAACTCGGAGATAAAATCTCAAATCACGGATTTGCACAAAATCTATTTTTTTCATTCAACTGCTACAAGATCAACAATTCCATAAGCTTTGGCTTCTGTTGCTGACATAAAAACGTCTCTTTCCATGTCTTCAGATACAACCCATAAGGGTTTGCCCGTCCTTTGTACATAAACCCTTGTGAGGGTTTCGCGTAGTTTCAGCAGTTCTTCCGCTTCCAGGATAAATTCTCCCGTTTGCGCCTCATAAAAAGAACTAGCAGGTTGATGGATCATTACCCTGATGATAGAAGGGTTCTCTATCTGGTGTGATAAAACGAACAGAAAAGAAAAATAAAGAGTAATAGGAAAAGAAGATAGAATTGAACAACCGTACGGGCATCATCTTTTGTGCATTGCATACGGCTCTACAATCAAATTGATCCTTACTTTCCATTCAAGAAAGATCAAGATAGAATCTATCAGCCCCAGATGGGTAAATGATCAAATTGCCACCCTTCCTTTCAGGGGAGTTCAAAAATACTATGATGGCTCCGTTGCTTTCTATTTTTTTTTAATAGATTCTTTTTTTGTGTCTTTGATTCAGCAATCCCAAAGTTTCTTTTTGATCCAACCAAAAAAAGAAAAATCTTGTTTTTTTCGCACCCCTTTTTTTATAACAGAATTATTGTTAAGAGCCTTTCGTTGTGAAAACAAAAAAGTTTGTGACGCTAAATTAGACTTCCGATAGATAACAGAAAATCGGAAATACCTTTTATCCCATACTACTCTCTCGATACATAATCGAATTTTGTGAAAAAAAAAGAAAACTACAAAATTTTTTCATATCGAATTCGAAGTGCCATGCTATTATTACTTAATATTCATACGGCGAAGGCATAGTTTTCTTTTTTTTTTTTCGAAAATACAAATAAAAAACTCATTGGCGCCAAGCGTGAGGGAATGCTAGACGTTTGGTAATTTCTCCTCCAACCAGGATAAAAGATCCCATTGATGCGGCTAATCCCATGCATATTGTATGGACCTCTGGTCGCACAAATTGCATAGTATCATAAATAGCTACTCCAGGTATTACCCATCCACCAGGAGAGTTTATAAACAAATACAGATCTTTGGTATCATCCTCGATACTGAGATATACCATAAGACCAATAAGTTGGTTCGAGATCTCGCTATCAACTTCTTGGCCTAAAAAAAGTAATCTTTCTCGATAAAGTCGGTTGAGTAGGGCAAAACTGTATCCCTTAGGAACCGTACATGCACCTTTTGATGCATACGGTTCAAAAAAAATTTCGAAAAAAAAATCAATGTATAGATTCCAGTCTTATTTCTTTTTTTCCTATTCTTTTTCGTAGCAGGGTTTTTCTACCTTCTAGACGAAAAGACTTTTTCTTC